GCTAGCGTAGCTTAATACAAAGCATGGCACTGAAGATGCCAAGCTGGGTCCTGAAAAACCCCGCATGCACAAAGGCATGGTCCCGACCTTTTAATCAGCTCCAACCTGACTTACACATGCAAGTCTCCGCAGCCCTGTGAGCATGCCCTCAATCCCCTTGCCTGGGGATAAGGAGCGGGTATCAGGCACAAAAATTAGCCCAAGACACCTAGCCCAGCCACGCCCCCAAGGGGATCCAGCAGTGATAAACATTAAGCAATGAGCGTTAAGCTTGACTCAGTCAAGGTTTAACAAGGGCCGGTAAAACTCGTGCCAGCAACCGCGGTTAGACGAGAGGCCCCAGTTGATTAACCCACGGCGTAAAGGGTGGCTATGGAAGTCAGAAAATAAAGCCAAATGGCCCCTTGGCCGTCATACGCTCCTGGGAGCCCGAAGCCCAAGCACGAAAGTAGCTTTAAAGACCACCTGAACCCACGAAAGCTAAGGAACAAACTGGGATTAGATACCCCATTATGCTTAGCCGTAAACCAAGATACATTATTACAACGACATCCGCCTGGACACTACGAGCACTAGCTTAAAACCCAAAGGACCTGACGGTGTCTTAGACCCCCCTAGAGGAGCCTGTTCTAGAACCGATTACCCCCGTTAAACCTCACCACTTCTAGTTTAAACCAGCCTATATACCGCCGTCGCCAGCTTACCCTGTGAAGGAAAAGAAGTAAGCGAGATGGGCAAAACCCAGAACGTCAGGTCGAGGTGTAGCATATGAAGTGGGAAGAAATGGGCTACATTTTCTGTAACAGAATATTACGAACACGCAACATGAAACATGTGCCAGAAGGAGGATTTAGCAGTAAAAAGTGAAGCAGAGTGTCCTTTTGAATTCGGCTCTAAGACGCGTACACACCGCCCGTCACTCCCCCCGGTCTGAATGCGAAGAAAATACCTAATAAAACAGCACTGACGAGGGGGGAAAAGTCGTAACAAGGTAAGTGTACCGGAAGGTGCACTTGGATCAAACCCAGAATGTGGCTGAATCAGTTAAGCATCTCATTTACGCCGAGAAGAAACCCTTGCGATCAGGGTCGTTCTGAGCCCAACAGCTAGCCTCACCACCAAAGTAAGCCAACAATATAAATAAGTAGACACGACCTAACACAACAAACCAAACCATTTTCCTTCATCTTAGTATGTGTGACAGAAGAGATTCCAGATAGAGCAATAGAGAAAGTACCGCAAGGGAAAGATGAAAGAGCAGTGAAACAACCCATTTAAGCATAGAAAAACAGGGACAAAATCCCGTACCTTTTGCATCATGGTTTAGCCAGCACTAATTAAGCAAAGGGACCTGCAGTTTAATCCCCCGAAACCAGGTGAGCTACCCCGAGACAGCCTACACATCTAGGGCTAACCCATCTCTGTGGCAAAAGAGTGGGAAGAACTCCGGGTAGGGGTGACAGACCTATCGAACCTGGTCATAGCTGGTTGCCTGGGAAGTGGATAGGAGTTCAGCCTAGTACGCCCCAAGTTTAATAAACCTTGAAAATTAAGGGAAATGTACTAGAGTTAGTCAAGGGGGGAACAGCCCCTTTGACAAAGGACACAACCTTAGCAGGAGAATAAAGATCATAGTTTTCTAAAACAAGTTGTTTTGGTGGGCCTAAAAGCAGCCATCCAAGAGAAAGCGTTAAAGCTCAGACAAGAGGAAGTTAATTATACCGGTAAAAAAATCTTAATTCCCTAAAAATACCAGGCCGCCCCATGCCCATCATGGGAGAGACAATGCTAAAATGAGTAAAAAGAAGATTAGAACTTCTCCTAGCACAAGTGTAAGTCGGACCGGACCACCCACCGACAGTTAACGGACCCAACAAGAGAGGGAATTGTGACTTACAAAAAGATCAAGAAAACCCCACAATGCCCACCGTTACCCCTACACTGGATTGCACCTTAGGAAAGACTAAAAGGAGAGGAAGGAACTCGGCAAGCACAAGCCTCGCCTGTTTACCAAAAACATCGCCTCCTGCAATAAGACAATATAGGAGGTCCAGCCTGCCCAGTGACTATTAGTTAAACGGCCGCGGTATTCTGACCGTGCAAAGGTAGCGTAATCACTCGTCCTTTAAATGGGGTCAAGTATGAAAGGCTAAACGAGGGCTTAACTGTCTCCCCCTCCCGGTCAGTGAAATTGATCTGTCCGTGCAGAGGCGGACATAAAGATACAAGACGAGAAGACCCTTTGGAACTTTAGGTACAGAACTTAGCCATGTTGAGCAAGTCAATAAAAACGCTATCCCCGATGGTATTAAGACTCTACCTTCGGTTGGGGCGACCATGGAGCAAAAAGAAACCTCCAAGTGGAATGAGGAGACCCTTAGAACTGAGAGAGCCATCTCTAAGTCACAGAAATTCTGACCAGAAATGATCCGGCCAGTTGGCCGATAAGCGGACCAAGCTACCCTAGGGATAACAGCGCAATCCCCTCCCAGAGCCCATATCGACGAGGGGGTTTACGACCTCGATGTTGGATCAGGACATCCTAATGGTGCAGCCGCTATTAAGGGTTCGTTTGTTCAACGATAAAAGTCCTACGTGATCTGAGTTCAGACCGGAGTAATCCAGGTCAGTTTCTATCTGTAAAGCTATCTCTTCCCAGTACGAAAGGACAGGAAAAGAGGGGCCCATGACCCGAGCATGCCCCATCCCAAATTGATGAACAAAAATTAATTAAAGAAAGGGAGGCTAGAATTTAGACCTAGACTCTAGATAAGAGTTGCTGGGATGGCAGAGCCCGGTAATTGCGAGAGGCCTAAGCCCTCTCACCCAGAGGTTCAAATCCTCTTCCCAGTTCGATGATTAACGCCCTAATGAACTATTTGGTCAACCCCTTGATTTATATTGCACCAGTACTGCTGGCCGTCGCCTTCTTAACCCTGATCGAGCGGAAGGTGTTAGGCTACATACAACTACGGAAAGGGCCAAATGTAGTAGGACCCTACGGACTACTTCAACCCATCGCCGACGGAGTCAAACTTTTCATTAAAGAACCAATCCGCCCATCTTCATCGTCCCCTCTACTATTCATGGGTGCCCCCATACTAGCTCTCGCCCTAGCAATAATTCTATGGACCCCAATACCCATGCCCAGCCCTATAACGAGCCTCAACCTTGGAATCCTGTTCATCATGGCCCTCTCAAGCCTAATGGTTTACTCAATCCTTGGTTCAGGATGGGCATCCAACTCAAAATACGCGCTGATTGGGGCCCTACGGGCTGTAGCTCAGACAATCTCTTATGAGGTCAGCCTAGGTCTAATTCTCCTCTCAACCGTTGTCCTCTCCGGCAACTACACCCTCCAAACGTTCAACACCACCCAAGAATCTGTTTGACTCCTCCTCCCGGCTTGACCACTTGCTACAATATGGTTCATCTCAACACTGGCAGAAACAAACCGGGCACCGTTTGATCTAACGGAGGGGGAGTCCGAGCTAGTCTCAGGGTTTAATGTAGAATATGCAGGGGGACCTTTCGCCTTATTTTTCCTGGCTGAGTACGCCAACATCTTGCTGATAAACACCCTGTCAGCCGTCCTTTTCTTGGGGGCTTCCCATATCCCCGGCATGCCAGAACTCGCAACCTTAAGTATTATAACTAAAGCAGCGCTGTTGTCAGTGACTTTTTTATGGATTCGAGCCTCATACCCCCGATTCCGGTATGATCAACTAATGCATTTAATCTGAAAAAGCTTCCTGCCCCTCACACTAGCACTAGTACTGTGGCACACTGCCCTCCCCATCACCCTGGCGGGGCTTCCACCACAACTATAAAGGAACTGTGCCCGAATGCCTAGGGACCACTTTGATAGAGTGGAATATAGGGGTTAAAGCCCCCTTAGTTCTTAGAAAGAAGGGAGTTGAACCCATACTAAAGAGATCAAAACTCTTGGTGCTTCCTCTACACCACTTTCTAGTTTGAGTCAGCTAAACAAGCTCTCGGGCCCATACCCCGAACATGACGGTTAAAGTCCCTCCTCAATCAATGAGCCCCTACGTAATAACCATCCTTCTCTCCAGCCTAGGCTTGGGAACCGTCACTACCTTTGCCAGTTCCCATTGGCTTTTGGCCTGGATGGGCTTAGAAATCAACACTTTAGCGATTATTCCTTTAATGGCACAGCACCACCACCCACGAGCCGTGGAAGCCGCAACAAAGTATTTCCTTATTCAAGCCACAGCAGCAGCTATAATCCTCTTTGCCAGCACTATAAATGCTTGAGCTACAGGGGAGTGGGACATTAACAACCTCCCGGACCCTTTCGCCAGCGTAACCCTCACCATTGCTCTGGCACTTAAGATTGGGATGGCACCCGTACACCTCTGAATGCCAGAGGTCCTACAAGGGCTGGACCTCCTCACGGGACTAGTGATGTCCACCTGACAAAAACTTGCTCCATTCGCACTGATTATTCAAACCACCCAGGCCACTAACCCAGCCCTGCTCACATCACTTGGCCTCCTTTCATCTCTGGTTGGGGGGTGAAATGGGCTTAATCAGACCCAACTACGAAAAGTTCTAGCCTACTCCTCAATCGCCCACATAGGCTGAATAGTCATCGTACTACAGTACTCCCCTCAACTTACCATGATTGCACTGGGTATGTATATCTTAGTAACCTCTGCGGCCTTTTTAACACTGAAGGCGTTAACAAGCACAAAGGTCAACACCCTGGCCATAGCCTGGTCTAAGAACCCAGCCCTAACGTCCGTCTCACTCCTAGCCCTCCTATCATTAGGAGGCCTTCCCCCTCTCACAGGGTTTATGTCCAAGTGATTGATTTTACAGGAACTGGCTAAGCAGAACCTACCAATCACGGCCACTATTATGGCCCTCACCGCCTTGCTTAGCTTGTTCTTCTACTTACGGCTATGTCATGCAATAACCCTGACTGTTTTCCCGAACACAAGCAACTTTACCCCCCAGTGACGGACCCTGGCCACCCACGCCTCCCTGCCCGCAACCCTCGCAGTCGTGGTTGCTATTGGACTCCTGCCCCTAACCCCAGCTGTCCTAATGATGCCCACCTAGGAACTTAGGATAACCAAGACCGAGAGCCTTCAAAGCTCTAAGCAGGGGTGAGAAGCCCCTAGTCCCTGATAGGATTTGCAGGTGTCACCCCACATTTTCTGATTGCAAGTCAGATGTTTTAATTAAACTAAAACCCTTCTAGATGGGAGGGCCTCGATCCCACAAACTCTTAGTTAACAGCTAAGCGCCCAAACCAGCGAGCATCCATCTACTTTTCCCGCCGTTTGGACGGGAAAGGCGGGAAAAGCCCGGGCAAACTGTGAGTTTGCGTCTTTAGGTTTGCAACCTAATGTGGTCTCACCACAGAGCTGGTACAGAGAGGACTTAAACCTCTGTTCACGGAGCTACAATCCGCCGCCTAAACACTCGGCCACCTTACCTGTGGCAATCACACGTTGATTCTTCTCCACCAACCACAAAGACATTGGCACCCTCTATCTCGTATTTGGTGCTTGAGCTGGAATAGTAGGAACCGCCCTTAGCCTTCTTATTCGAGCCGAACTGAGCCAGCCCGGATCACTCCTGGGCGACGACCAAATCTATAACGTTATTGTTACTGCCCACGCTTTTGTAATAATCTTCTTTATAGTGATGCCAATCCTAATCGGAGGGTTTGGAAACTGACTGGTGCCGCTAATAATTGGGGCCCCGGACATAGCATTCCCCCGAATGAATAACATGAGCTTCTGGCTCCTACCCCCATCATTTCTCCTTCTACTGGCCTCCTCTGGCGTAGAAGCTGGAGCCGGAACAGGGTGAACTGTCTACCCCCCACTAGCAGGGAATCTGGCCCATGCAGGAGCATCAGTAGATTTAACAATCTTCTCTCTTCACTTGGCAGGGGTATCATCCATCTTAGGGGCGATTAACTTTATTACTACAACCATTAATATGAAGCCCCCAGCTATCTCCCAATATCAAACACCCCTGTTCGTCTGAGCCGTCTTGGTAACAGCTGTACTTCTCCTCCTTTCCCTACCCGTTCTAGCTGCCGGAATTACAATGCTCCTGACAGACCGAAACCTCAATACTTCGTTCTTCGATCCTGCAGGGGGGGGAGACCCCATCCTCTATCAACACCTATTCTGATTTTTTGGCCACCCAGAAGTCTATATTCTTATTCTTCCGGGATTTGGACTTATCTCTCACATCGTAGCTTACTATGCAGGTAAGAAAGAACCGTTCGGTTATATGGGGATAGTCTGAGCCATGATAGCCATCGGCCTACTGGGGTTTATTGTATGAGCCCACCACATGTTCACTGTAGGAATAGATGTTGACACTCGCGCATACTTCACATCCGCAACCATGATTATCGCTATCCCAACAGGTGTAAAAGTGTTCAGCTGGCTCGCTACACTTCATGGAGGGTCCATTAAATGAGAAACCCCCTTACTTTGAGCACTAGGGTTTATTTTCCTATTCACAGTCGGAGGACTAACGGGGATCGTACTAGCCAACTCGTCACTTGACATTGTTCTCCACGACACCTACTACGTAGTTGCCCACTTCCACTATGTCTTGTCAATAGGGGCTGTATTTGCCATTATAGCTGCCTTCGTTCACTGGTTCCCACTGTTTACGGGGTACACGCTGAATAGCACCTGAACAAAAATCCACTTCGGAGTGATGTTCATCGGTGTTAACCTCACATTTTTCCCACAGCACTTCTTAGGCCTAGCAGGAATGCCACGACGATACTCTGACTACCCAGATGCCTATACCCTGTGAAACACGGTATCATCAATTGGGTCACTAGTTTCTCTAGTAGCAGTAGTCATGTTCTTGTTCATCCTCTGAGAAGCTTTCTCAGCTAAACGAGAAGTAGCCCTGGTAGAACTCACAACTACAAATGTAGAATGACTCCACGGCTGCCCTCCTCCCTACCACACATTTGAAGAACCAGCCTTTGTGCAAGTACAAGTAGACTAACGAGAAAGGAGGGAATTGAACCCCCGTATACTGGTTTCAAGCCAGTCACATAGCCACTCTGTCACTTTCTTATGAAGACATTAGTAAAGCACATTACACCACCTTGTCAAGGTGGAATCGTAGGTTAGACTCCTGCATATCTTGAGCTCAATAGCTTAATGGCATATCCCACACAGTTAGGATTCCAAGACGCGGCATCACCTGTAATAGAAGAACTTCTCTGTTTTCACGACCATGCCCTGATAATCGTGTTTCTAATTAGTACGCTAGTACTTTACATTATTATAGCAATGGTTTCAACCAAACTTACTAATAAATTTATTCTGGACTCTCAAGAAATCGAGATTGTATGAACAATTCTACCGGCCATTATCTTAATTCTGATTGCCCTTCCCTCCCTTCGGATTCTCTATCTGATAGATGAGATCAACGACCCTCATGTAACAATTAAGGCCATAGGACACCAGTGGTACTGAAGCTACGAGTATACGGACTACGAAAACCTTGAGTTCGACTCTTATATAGTACCTACACAAGACCTCACCCCCGGGGGGTTTCGGCTCTTAGAAGCGGATCACCGAATGGTAATCCCAAAGGAGTCCCCAATCCGAATTCTGGTATCTGCAGAAGACGTACTACACTCCTGAGCTGTCCCCTCCCTAGGTGTAAAAATAGATGCAGTGCCAGGACGACTAAATCAAACCACCTTCATTACTACACGCCCAGGTGTATTTTACGGACAATGCTCCGAAATTTGCGGGGCTAACCACAGCTTTATACCCATCGTAGTCGAAGCAGTCCCACTAGAGTCTTTCGAAAACTGATCTTCACTAGTATTAGAAAACGCCTCACTAAGAAGCTAATAATCGGAATAAGCGTCGGCCTTTTAAGCCGAAGTTTGGTGCCTACCGACCACCCTTAGTGGTATGCCACAACTCAATCCAGACCCGTGATTTTTTACCCTCGCACTCTCATGAGTGGTCTTTCTTACCATCGTTCCAACCAAAGTCCTGGCTTATATTCAACCTAACGAGCCCACACTAATGGATGCTGATAGCCACAAATTTGGCTCATGAAACTGACCATGATAACCAGCCTGTTTGATCAATTTGCAAGCCCAGCCATACTAGGAATCCCTTTAATCGTCATTGCAGTCCTACTCCCGTGAACCATGTTCCCAAACCCCACACCCCGCTGAGTAACGAACCGACTCATTACAGTCCAAATATGATTAGCCAACCGGTTCACGAACCAGCTTATAACCCCCCTGAGTCTAGGAGGTCATAAATGAGCGCTCCTACTGACCTCCCTGATACTGTACCTCATTACCATTAACATATTAGGGCTCCTTCCGTACACCTTTACCCCTACAACGCAACTATCCATAAACATGGGATTCGCTTTCCCCCTCTGACTCGCAACACTTATTATTGGCATACGGGACCAACCAACAATATCACTAGGACACCTTCTTCCAGAAGGAACCCCCGTCCCTCTGATTCCGGCACTCATTGTCATCGAGACCATCAGCCTGTTTATTCGGCCCCTCGCCCTGGGGGTCCGACTCACAGCCAACTTAACCGCAGGACACTTACTTATCCAGCTCCTTGCCACAGCCGTTTACGTTCTTCTACCCCTTATACCAACAGTGGCGCTACTGACCGCAGCTGTATTCTTCTTACTGACACTTCTAGAGATCGCAGTGGCATTAATTCAGGCTTACGTGTTTGTCCTTCTCCTAAGCCTTTACCTGCAAGAAAACATTTAATGACCCACCAAGCACACGCATTCCACATAGTTGACCCAAGCCCATGGCCACTAACAGGGGCCGTAGGAGCCCTATTAATGACGTCAGGCCTAGCCATGTGATTTCACTTTCACTCAGTTACACTTATAATTTTAGGAACAACCCTACTTCTCCTCACCATAGTTCAATGATGACGTGATATTGTCCGAGAAGGGACCTTCCAGGGCCACCATACGCCCCCCGTACAAAAAGGACTACGTTATGGAATAATCCTCTTCATTACCTCCGAAGTTTTTTTCTTCTTGGGGTTCTTCTGAGCCTTCTACCACTCCAGCCTGGCACCAACACCCGAGCTAGGAGGGTGCTGACCCCCCACTGGAATCACGACCCTAGACCCGTTCGAGGTCCCTCTTCTCAACACAGCCGTTCTCCTAGCATCAGGGGTAACAGTCACATGGGCCCACCACAGCATTATAGAAGGAAAGCGAAAGCAAGCAATCCAATCCCTGACTCTCACGATTATTTTGGGGGTTTATTTCACCGGCCTTCAAGCCATGGAGTACTATGAGGCCCCATTTACGATTGCCGATGGCGTCTACGGGTCCACATTCTTTGTAGCCACAGGTTTCCACGGACTTCATGTAATTATCGGATCAACATTCCTAGCTGTCTGCCTCTTACGCCAAGCCCTCCACCACTTTACCTCTGAACACCACTTCGGATTCGAAGCCGCTGCCTGATACTGACATTTCGTTGACGTAGTCTGATTATTCCTCTATGTATCAATCTACTGATGAGGCTCATAATCTCCCTAGTATTAAGTTAGTACGAGTGACTTCCAATCACCTAGTCTTGGTTAAACTCCAAGGAGAGATAATGAATATAATCACAGCTATAATTATCATTGCAATAGCCCTGTCCGTTATCCTTGCAACAGTAGCCTTTTGGCTTCCCCAAATAACCCCTGACACAGAGAAGCTTTCACCCTATGAATGCGGGTTTGACCCCCTAGGATCCGCTCGGCTGCCCTTCTCCCTTCGGTTCTTTCTAGTAGCTATCCTCTTCCTTCTGTTCGACCTAGAGATTGCCCTCCTCCTCCCACTCCCATGGGGAGACCAGCTTCACAACCCAACCGGGACACTCTTCTGGGCCACCGCTGTACTGATCTTACTCACCCTAGGACTAATCTATGAATGAACCCAAGGAGGCCTGGAGTGAGCAGAATAAGAGGGTTAGTCCAAAGTAAGACCTCTGATTTCGGCTCAGAAAATCGTGGTTAGACCCCACGACCCTCTTGTGACCCCTATACATTTTAGCTTCAGCTCAGCCTTTCTGTTAGGACTAATAGGACTAACATTTCACCGAGCCCACCTGCTCTCCGCACTTCTATGCTTGGAAGGGATAATACTGTCTTTATTCATCGCTATAGCTCTATGGGCCTTACAACTAGAATCAACAGGCTTCTCTTCAACCCCTATGCTCTTATTAGCTTTCTCTGCTTGTGAGGCAAGTACTGGGCTAGCACTCCTAGTAGCCACAGCCCGAACCCACGGTTCAGACAACCTAAAGAACCTAAATTTACTTCAATGCTAAAAGTACTGGCCCCCACTATCATGTTGTTCCCAACCATTTGACTGACCTCCCCTAAATGACTGTGAGCCACCACCACCGCACAAAGCCTACTCATCGCTATGGTTAGCTTGTCCTGATTAAACTGGACCCTGGACACCGGGTGGACTGCCTCCAACACCTATTTAGCCACGGACCCCTTGTCAACACCCCTTTTAGTACTAACCTGCTGACTCTTGCCCCTCATGATCCTGGCCAGTCAAAATCACATCAACCCCGAACCAGTTAACCGCCAACGTCTTTACATCACTTTACTAACGTCCCTCCAAGCCTTCCTAATCATAGCATTCGGAGCCACAGAGATTATTATGTTCTACATCATATTTGAGGCCACACTTATCCCCACGCTCATCATCATTACTCGATGAGGAAACCAAAACGAGCGCCTAAACGCAGGGACCTATTTCTTATTCTATACTCTGGCTGGCTCCCTCCCTCTCTTGGTGGCCCTCCTCCTCCTACAACAATCTGCCGGCACTCTCTCCATGATAATACTCCCAAATACAGAAATGACACTAACAAACTCTTGAGGTCACAAGATCTGGTGAGCCGGATGCCTGGTCGCCTTCCTGGTTAAGATGCCACTATACGGCGTCCATCTTTGGCTCCCTAAGGCACACGTTGAAGCCCCCGTAGCAGGGTCCATAGTCCTAGCAGCGGTACTATTGAAACTAGGGGGATACGGAATGATGCGGATTATAGTAGCTCTTAATCCCCTCTCGCAGCAACTAATCTACCCATTTATAATTTTGGCCCTGTGGGGAATTATCATAACGGGGCTAATATGCTTACGACAAACGGACCTGAAATCCCTAATTGCCTACTCGTCGGTTGGCCACATGGGCTTAGTTGTGGGGGGGATTCTGATTCAAACCCCCTGAGGATTTTCAGGAGCAATTATCCTAATGGTCGCCCACGGACTGGCATCCTCAGCACTATTCTGCCTAGCCAATACGTCCTACGAACGGACCCATAGCCGAACCATGATTTTAGCCCGAGGAATACAAATAATCTTCCCCCTGACGGCAGTTTGATGATTCGCAGCCAATCTGGCCAACCTAGCCATGCCCCCCCTACCCAACCTGATAGGAGAGCTCATAATTATTACAGCACTATTCAACTGGTCCCCTTGGACCATTTTACTAACGGGACTGGGAACCCTAATTACAGCCAGCTATTCCCTCTACATATTCCTAACATCGCAACGGGGCCAAGTCCCCAATCATGCAGTTAACCTCTCACCCTTTCACACCCGGGAACACCTACTGATTACCCTTCATCTGATCCCGATGGTGCTCCTCATCGCAAAACCAGAACTTATATGAGGGTGATGCTATTAGTAAGTTTAGTTTAACCTAGAATATTAGATCGTGACTCTAAAGACAGGGGTTAAAACCCCCTAACTCACCAAGGAAGAGCAAGAGAACAGCAAGCACTGCTAATGCTTGTTACCAGGGTTAAACTCCGTGGCTTCCTAGCGCTTCTGAAGGATAACAGCTCATCCGTTGGTCTTAGGAACCAAAAACCCTTGGTGCAAATCCAAGTAGAAGCTAATGATGATCACAGCCGCTACTATCCTAGTCTTTGTTACCCTGATGTACCCACTACTTCTGACCCTCAACCCAGGATCACGGCAACCAAACTGATCCTACCTTACTTTAACCGCTGTTCGAACCTCCTTCTTCATTAGCCTGATTCCCCTAATAATTTTCCTTTACAAAGAGCTGGACCCGGTAATCACCACCTGGGAATGAATCAACACACAATCCTTCGCCGCAAACATCGGCTTTAAGGCAGACCACTACTCTCTAATATTCACCCCAGTGGCCCTCTTAGTTACCTGATCGATTCTAGAATTTGCACTATGATACATAGCCCACGACCCCCATAAAGATAAATTCTTTAAATACCTCCTCCTCTTTCTAATTTTTATAATTATTCTAGTCACAGCCAACAACCTACTTCAGCTATTTGTTGGATGAGAGGGAGTTGGTATTATATCATTCCTCCTGATCGGCTGGTGATACGGACGAGCAGACGCAAACACAGCATCCCTCCAAGCCATTATCTACAACCGGACGGGAGACATTGGTTTTATCTTAACCATGTGCTGATTCGCAATAAACCTCAATACCTGGGACATTTCACAGATCTTCGCCCTCTCCAAAGAGGTAGATACCACCCTCCCCCTTATAGGACTTATCCTTGCCGCCACAGGGAAGTCGGCCCAGTTTACCCTCCACCCATGACTCCCTGCAGCCATGGAAGGTCCAACCCCTGTGTCCGCCTTGCTCCACTCAAGCACTATAGTTGTTGCCGGTATCTTTTTACTCATCCGATTTCACCCAATCATAGAGCACAACCAATTAGCACTCACGTGCTGCCTATGCCTGGGGGCCCTGACTACCCTCTTCGCAGCTACCTGCGCCCTCGCCCAGAATGACATCAAGAAAATTGTAGCCTTCTCAACATCAAGTCAACTAGGCCTGATAATAGTCACACTAGGCCTAGGACAGCCCCAACTAGCGTTCCTACACATCTGCACACACGCCTTCTTTAAGGCCATACTATTCCTATGTTCTGGAGCAATCATCCACAGCCTCCAAGATGAGCAGGACATCCGAAAAATAGGCGGACTCCTTTACACCCTTCCAGGCGTTACAGCCTGCTTTACCGTTGGCAACCTAGCCCTGGTAGGGACCCCGTTCCTGGCCGGATTCTTCTCAAAGGACATTATCATCGAAACCCTCAACACCTCTCACCTTAATGCGGGGGCCCTCTTGATGACCCTCCTGGCTACGTCTTTTACTGCAGTTTACAGCTTCCGCATGTTGTACCTAGTAGCCCTGGGCTCTCCGCGATCACAAGCCTACGCCCCAACCGACGAAGGCTCTATCCCAATGAATGCTATTTACCGGCTCGCCTGAGGCAGCATTTTTGCAGGTCTCATTATCTCCTATAACATAATTCCCTACAAAACACCTACTATGACAATACCACCACACCTCAAACTGGCAGCCATCGTAGTGACAATCATCGGGTTTGTTTTGGCAAAGGAGATCATCTCCTTCAACCGAGGACTTGCCAAAGTCAACCCTAAAACACTTCTACACCACCTCTCTAGCGCACTCTGACACTACTCAACTATTATGCACCGAATTGCCCCAAAACTTAACCTGCGCCTTGGACAACAAATTACCAAGCTTGAAAAGACATGGTCAGAGCTTGTCGGCCCATACGGCCTTGCATTCTTGCTGGTGGCACTTATATCAATGTTCTACGAAAAACACCGGCCGGCCATCAAACTCTTCTTGGTTATAGCCCTACTCTCCCTAGTAACCGCATATGTTACCCTCTACCCCTAAACGGCCCGGAGAGCACCAAGCTCCAGCCCACGAGTCAACTCCAAGACCACAAACAGGGTCAACAGGAGAACTCAAGCGCAAATTACCAACATGCACCCACCAAGCGAGTACATAACAGCCACACCACTTACATCCCCACGCAACACAGGAAACCCCTCTAACCCATCAATTACTGCTCACGAACCCTCATACCACCCCCCTCAGAAGACCACGGCCACCAACCCTACACCAAGAAGGTACGCCATCACGTATCCGGTAACGGAACGACTTCCCCAAGCCTCTGGGTAAGGCTCAGCGGCTAAAGCCGTAGAATAAGCAAACACCACAAGCATCCCTCCTAAATAAATTAAAAACAGGACCAAGGACAAGAAAGACCCCCCGCAGCTGATCAAAATCCCACACCCCACCCCTGCTACCAAAACCAGCCCTAACGCCCCATAATACGGGGTAGGGTTAGAAGCCACAGCGATCAGCCCTACAACCAGGGCCACCAACAGGAAACACAAATAAAGGGCCATAATTCCTACTCAGACTCTCACTAAGACCTGTGACCCGAAGAGCCACTGTTGTTTTCAACTATAGGAACCTTAATGACAAGCCTACGAAAAACGCACCCACTCATAAAAATCGCAAACGACGCACTTGTTGACCTACCAACACCCCCTAACATTTCAGTGTGATGAAACTTTGGCTCCCTCCTAGGGTTATGCCTTATTACCCAAATCTTAACTGGATTATTCCTGGCCATACACTATACCTCGGACATCACGACTGCCTTTTCATCGGTGGTACACATTTGCCGGGACGTGAACTATGGCTGATTAATCCGCAACATCCACGCAAACGGAGCATCATTCTTCTTCGTGTGCCTGTATATTCACATCGCCCGAGGACTCTACTACGGATCCTACCTGTACAAAGAGACCTGAAATCTAGGGGTGGTACTATTTCTACTTGTAATAATAACGGCCTTTGTGGGCTACGTCCTTCCCTGAGGACAAATATCGTTTTGAGGTGCCACAGTGATTACCAACCTCCTCTCAGCAGTACCCTACGTAGGAAACACCCTAGTTCAATGAATTTGAGGCGGATTCTCCGTAGACAACGCAACTCTGACCCGGTTTTTCGCCTTCCACTTCCTCCTGCCCTTCGTCGTTGCTGCGGTGACCGTCCTCCACCTTTTGTTCTTGCACGAGACAGGATCAAATAACCCCATTGGGTTAAACTCCAACACGGACAAAATCTCTTTTCATCCGTACTTTTCATATAAGGACCTGCTAGGCTTTGTTGTTATGCTTATCTTATTGGCCACACTAGCCCTATTTTCTCCTAATCTTCTAGGAGACCCAGAAAACTTTACTCCAGCAAACCCGCTAGTCACCCCTCCCCACATCAAGCCGGAGTGATACTTCCTTTTCGCGTATGCCATCCTACGGTCAATTCCCAATAAGCTAGGAGGCGTTCTTGCCCTACTATTCTCCATCCTGGTCCTCCTAGTGGTCCCAATCCTACACACATCAAAACAACGAGGACTAACCTTCCGCCCCCTCACCCAGCTTCTATTCTGAACACTTGTAGCAGATATGTTGGTACTAACCTGAATCGGGGGAATACCAGTAGAACACCCATTCATTATTATCGGACAAATCGCATCGGCCCTTTACTTCGCATTGTTCCTAATCCTGTTCCCACTAGCCGGATATTTAGAGAATAAAGTGCTTGAATGAACTTGCTCTAGTAGCTTAGCCCCAAAGCACCGGTCTTGTAAACCGGAGACCGGGGGTTAAATCCCCCCCTAGTGCCAGAAAAGAGAGATTTTAACTCACACCCCTGACTCCCAAAGCCAGGATTCTAAACTAAACTATTTTCTGCCGCAGCGCCCCCCCCCCCCCATAGCCCACATACGCCCGCGAAAACATACCGACCATGTCAGAGGACATGTGTCGGTATTTTGCCCGGACTAGCATGTAGTACATACTATGATTAATCACCATTCATCTATATTAAACATAAAGCAGGTAATGAGTATTATTATTTTACCATTCAAGTGAGAGACCACCAACCAGCTTAAGCAGGAATACAATATTAATGATAGAACCAGGGACACAACACCAAGGGTCATTATTAGTGAATTATTCCTGGTATCTGATTAGGAATCTCAGGCTCATCGCTACAAGAACACTAACAACCTAGTAGTAAACGGCATCTGATTAGTCAGATGTGTTAATCATCCGATTCATTACCCCACATGCCTGGCGTTCTTTTATATGCAAGGGGTGAATTTTTTCTGGTTTCCCTTCACTGACATTTCAGAGTGCAGGCTCAAATGTTAATTAAGGTGGTACATTTTCCTTGTATGTGATAAAGTAGATGAATTATCGAAAGACATAACTTAAGATTCACTCACTTATAATTCATGTACATAACGTATCTGCACTTTCCTCTATTATTTCTACTTTTGCCCCCGGTTTTCGCGCGACAAACCCCCTTACCCCCTTAACGCCCCGAAAGTCCTGTTTATCCTTGTCAAACCCCTAAACCAAGGAGGACCTAAGAACGTGTTAAACCAAGCTAGTTGAGATATTGGCTATTGGGGTGCACATTTTGCACGATATATATATATGTATATCTACCATGGTGTGCATATTCACCATGGTATTTATGTATCCCATTATATTTATATATATATATATATATATATATATCACTTACCCCTAAATTTTACAAATTTTACTAGCCTAATCCCCCCTGCCAAAGTCCAGCAAGACAAACTCGGCACCGAGTGGCCTAGTCTTTTAA